AGGTCCCTCTTAGATCTTCTTTCTCCAATCTTGGGTTAGGGAAGAAGGAGATATTCGCGACTACTGGCGGTTTCATTATGGGGCAGCTCATGATCTTCATATCGATCTATTATCCACCTCTGCATCTATTCTTTCTTAGCTAAACGGGTGGAAGATCCATCCAATTTGGTTATATCATGGACTCGAAAAACGGATCTGAATGTGACTGAAATGCACGATCTTCACAGGTATCACTTTTCACGATACCTAAACCTAAAAGGTGGAATAGCGATTTTCGAACCATTTCCTATAAGAGAATGGTTTCCATTACTTTGAGAAATGGATTCTATATCAAACTATAGCTATTGCATTAAAGAAGAAAAGAAACTAATAGAAGTCGAAGACGCGGAATGGTAGTGAATAGAGAAAAAGATTCTTCTGATTTTCTTGTTCCTGAAAATATTCGATCTATCTCCTAGACGCCGTAGAGAATTGAGAATTTTCATGTCTTTCAATTCTCGTACTCGTAATTGGAAAGTTACGGAAGGAGATCCATCATTTTGCAATGAAAACAACATAAAAAACTCTGGACAATTTCGAAATCAGACCAAGCGTCTTAATACATATGCAAAAAAATTCATTATTGGCCCACCATTGATTACAAGATTTAGCTTTTATGAATCGCTATTGGTTTGATACGAATAATGGCAGTCGTTTCAGTATGTTAAGGATACAGATGTATCCACAATTCATTTAGAGTTACTTAAATAGCCTATTTCTTATACTATATCTCTATCCCGTGAAATTCTCGAGCCCAAAGATGGATGCATATGCTGTGTTTCATTTTGCTAAATGATATCAATTAAATGGTATATCAATTCTATAAATTGGATATAGCAATAAATAAATCAGCAAAATTCTTTTATTTTAGATAGAAGAAATGTTTCTTCTATCTAAAATAAAAGAATGTACCCTTCTATCCAAATCCAATTTGCATCGATAAAATAAATCCAAATTCCAGATTCCAGCAGTAGATGAATAATTGCAAATTTTTGTGTGTACGAGATTAGAATAACTTAAAAATAACTGACATAATTTTTTATTTTTCCTGATCAGAAAAATACATGAAAAAGAAAGGAGGTAGAAAAATTTGTTGATTTATGGTTAAAGAAGAAAAACAAGAAAACAGGGGTTCTGTTGAATTTCAAGTATTCAGTTTCACCAATAAGATACGGAGACTTGCTTCACATTTAGAATTACACAAAAAAGATTTTTCATCGGAAAGAGGTCTACGAAGACTTTTGGGAAAACGTCAACGTTTGCTGGCTTATTTGGCAAAGAAAAATAGAGTACGTTATAAGAAATTAATCAGTCAGTTGGATATTCGGGAGAAGTAATTTAATCGTTCGAATTTTTTTCTTATTTTATTAGTAGTCTTATAGTAGTCTTAGATTTTGCATTTTGATGAGCCTCGTTTTGAGGAATTCATGGAATAATCCATTTTCATGGAATAAAGAATAAGAACAAGGATACATAACATAAAAAAAAGAATAGATAAGACGATATTCGCCCTCCCCCTACATATTTGATTTCTTCTCCTATACAAAAACCAGCAAGACCTATTCCATTGATAATTCCATCAATGACACCTTTATCAAAAAAATGCGTTAGTTCAGCTAATCTTCTTATACCTAGGATAAAAACCCTAGTATAGAAAAAATCTATATAACCACGATTATAGGACCAGCTGTATATCTCTTTTTTTACTTCATCCAAAAAGCTCTTTTTTGGATTCTTTTTTACAAGGGAATTTTGAAAATTCAAATTCTGAAAAAAAGAATAAGCAGATCCATAAAAGATATATGCTATGAATAGACCAAAAATTGCTAAACTTACAGAAGAAATTGCATTAGTGAGAAATTCATATGAATTTATGGAAGAATTTGAATTTTCCTGGAACAAGTTTATTGAAGGAGTTAGCCACTTTGATAATATGGTTAACTCCAATATTCTATTATCTTTTACTCCATTATCAAAATGGATTCCTATAGATCCAATGAACAAAGTAAAAAGTAATAATATAAGAAGAGGAAATAGCATAGTATTTCCCGTTTCATGAGGATAGACAAAAGTTTTTTTAGCCCCAAAAGGAGTACTAAAGGATCCTATCTTATTTCTTGTATTAGCGGGAATTTTGGGTATATTTTGTGAAAAAAAAGAAACTCCACTCTTCATTGTTGATAAAACAAAATCCCTATTGACTCCTTTGGATATACTTTTTCCCCATAAGGATATTGAATACAACGAACCTTCTTTAGTACTACTGTAATTTTTAAAATGAACACGCAAATACCCATCAAAAGTAAGTAAATATATCCGAAACATATAAAATGCAGTTAATCCTGCAGTAAAAGAGGCTATTATTCCAAAAAAGGGTGAATACAACCAACTATTACTAAGGATTTCATCTTTGGACCAGAAGCAAGCAAGAGGTGGAATACCACAAAGAGAAAGTGTACCACATAAAAAAGTAGTTCTTGTAATTGGAACGTATTTTCTTAAACCACCCATAAGAACCATATTCTGACTTTTATCTGGTGAATATCCAACAAGAGGTTCCATTGAATGAATAACGGATCCGGATCCTAAGAACAATAAAGCTTTCGAATAAGCATGAGTGATCAAATGGAATAAAGCAGCTTGATAAGAACCTATACCTAGAGCTAACATCATATAACCCAATTGAGACATTGTAGAATAGGCTAAGCTTCTTTTAATATCTCTCTGAGCAAGAGCTAAAGTGGCTCCTAAGAAGAGTGTTATTGTACCTACTAAAGAAATGAAACTCATTATCAAAGGTAGGGATATGAAAAGAGGAAGAAGTCTAGCTAGAAGAAAAATCCCCGCAGCAACCATAGTTGCTGCGTGTATAAGAGCCGAAATGGGAGTGGGTCCTTCCATAGCATCAGGTAACCATACGTGAAGAGGAAATTGTGCAGATTTTGCAACTGCACCAAGGAATAATAAAAAAGCACACAAAGTAGTAAGTAAAGAATTAATCCCATTATTAGGAATCCAGTTATTAGCTATTTGGAACAAATCCCGAAACTCCAAACTACCCGTTATCCAAAAAAAACCTAAAATTCCTAATAACAGACCAAAATCCCCTACACGATTAGTTACAAAAGCTTTTTGACAAGCACTCGCTGCAATTGGTCGCGTAAACCAAAAGCCTATCAATAAATAGGAACACATTCCGACAAGTTCCCAAAAAAAATAAATTTGTATCAAATTGGAACTAGTAACCAACCCCAACATGGAAGTATTAAAAAAACTTATATAAACAAAAAATCTCAAATATCCTTCATCGTGAGACATATAATCGTCACTATAAATAAGAACTAAGATTCCTACAGTAGTAATTAGTATTAACATAATAGACGTAAGGGGGTCGACCAAGTATCCAAATTCTAAGGAAAAATCATTATTGATGGTCCAAGACCATAGATATTGATAGATAGAACTTCCATTTATTTGTTGAATAGACAGGTGAAGTGAGAATACCATAGCTATACTTAAGAGTAAAATACTAGGAAAAGCCCATATGCGACGAAGATTTTTTGTTGCTGTGGGAATAAGAAAAAGTCCAAATCCCATTGACATAATAACTGGAAGTGGGAGAAGAGGAATTACCCAGGCATATTGATATGTATGTTCCATAAGAAAAGAAATAGCAATTTTGAGTTTAAATTTATAGTTCAATTTTTCTATAAAATAAAATTGTTTCCGATTCACCAAACCTATTCTTATCTCTTTCTAAAGGAATTAAAAACAACAAAATAAGAAAAAGAAAAAATACTGGAATTCTGGATTTTTCAAATTTCTCTCATTAAAATATTCCAAAATTTAGAATGGGTTTAGTTACTTAAATTCAAAAAGTCAATCAAAGAATTTCGTTATCTAGTTATTAGTTAAAAAAAAATATTTATGAAAATACAAAAAAAGATTGAATAATTTGACTTTCTAATCATTTTTGTATTTCTTTCTGTTAAAATAATAAAATAAAAGAGCTCTGTTATTTCGTAATTGATTGATTGAATTCCAAAGAAAACCTATATTTATAGGAAATTCTCGAATATTGCTTATTTCATATAAAAGGAAATCCTAATGAATAGAATTCTCTAAGTTTTAGAATGTCTTGTTTAAGAGACTAAGTATTTTTTTATTGGAATTCAATTATGGAATAGCTTTCTGAACTTAATTAACTATTTGAATTTTACCTTCCTTCTTTTTATATCCCCCTCATACCATATATTTATATATGGAGTATATTTAATATATAAATTGATTTAAATAGAAAATCTTAAAAAACTCTTGTCTTACCCACATTAGACAAAATGAACTAAAGAAGAATTTAGAATTTAAGTATCTTTCAGTATCATTTAAGTATCTTTCAGTATCTAAGTATAAATACTAAGAAAAAACAGAAAGAAGGATTGATTTGCGGCAATAGATGTCTTTCACATACAACTAGAATAGAAAAAAGTAATTCCCTTTTTGAATGGCAGTTCCAAAAAAACGTACTTCGATGTCAAAAAAGCGTATTCGTAAAAATCTTTGGAAAAAAAAGACTTATTTTTCCATAGTACAATCTTATTCTTTAGCAAAATCAAGATCATTTTCTAGCGGCAACGAGCATCCAAAACCAAAAGGTTTTTCTGGGCAACAAGCAAACAAATAATAAGATTATGAAATAATCTGAATTGAACTATCCAAAAGAAATTCCAATTATTTAATATGAATGAATAATTCGGATTAATTAATAAATGTACTTTTATGTGTCGAATTCCTCGGTACAATATTCTTAGAACGAATCCCTCCATTATCATTATATAGAACAAAAGTTTTTGGTATATTGTGTCCTCAGTATTCTTTTCCTATCAAAGAACTTTTTTTTCTATTTATAATAGAATCCTCATAAAAACGAGGATTCTATTATAAAAAGTAGACTATTCTTGCAATAGGACTTACAAGCTCTACCTAATCTTATCAAAAATTCCCATATAAATGGGTTTCGGACTGGTACATCATATTAATAAGAGTGTAAAGGCTTTCATTCTATAAATTTTTCTAAAAAAAAATAGAAAATTCATTTCATTGTAGTTAATGATGAACTTCTAATGTTCCTAAATTCTATGGCCTCTCCCGGTCTCGACGATTCACGATAAAATAACTATTATTCTTTTAAGTTAACTATTTATTATTTCAAATTAGCCGCCATGGTGAAATTGGTAGACACGCTGCTCTTAGGAAGCAGTGCTCAAGCATCTCGGTTCGAATCCGAGTGGCGGCATTCTCGAAAAAGAATACAATAAATTAGAAAATGGATTCAATTCGAAATTTCAAATTTTGTAATGGGACCTTATCGTTATGCTATTTGCAACTTTAGAACATATACTAACTCATATCTCTTTCTCAACCATTTCAATTGTGATTACGATTCATTTGATAACCTTATTAGTTCGTGAACTTAGGGGATTACGTGATTCGTCAGAAAAAGGAATGATAGCTACTTTTTTCTCTATAACAGGATTTTTAGTCTCTCGTTGGGTTTCTTCGGGACATTTTCCATTAAGTAATTTATATGAATCATTGATCTTCCTTTCATGGACTCTGTATATTCTTCGTACTATTCCTAAGATACAGAACTCGAAAAATGATTTAAGCACAATAACTACGCCAAGTACTATTTTAATGCAAGGCTTTGCCACGTCGGGTCTTTTAACTGAAATGCATCAATCCACAATACTAGTACCTGCTCTACAATCTCAGTGGTTAATGATGCATGTCAGTATGATGTTACTAAGCTATGCAACTCTTTTGTGCGGATCCTTATTATCCGCTGCTCTTCTAATCATTAGATTTCGAAATTCTTTCGATTTCTTTTCACTAAAGAAAAATGTTTTTCTTAAAACATTTTTCTTTAGTGAGATTGAATATTTATATGCAAAAAGAAGTGCTTTAAAAAACACCTCTTTTCCCGTATTTCCAAATTATTACAAATATCAATTAACTGAGCGTTTGGATTCTTGGAGTTATCGTGTCATTAGTCTAGGGTTTACTCTTTTAACCGTGGGTATTCTTTGTGGAGCAGTATGGGCTAATGAGGCATGGGGATCCTATTGGAATTGGGATCCTAAGGAAACTTGGGCATTTATTACCTGGACCATATTTGCAATATATTTACATAGTAGAACAAATCCAAATTGGAAGGGTACGAATTCCGCACTTGTAGCTTCGATAGGATTTCTTATAATTTGGATCTGCTATTTTGGTATCAATCTGTTAGGAATAGGTTTACATAGTTACGGTTCATTTACATTACCATCTAAATAATTACATAACATAAAACCTTCAGGTTTTTTCCTTTTTTGTTTGATTTGAGAACCCTTTGAAAAGACGTTCAAGGGGTTCTCAAAAATTCGAGATAGATCTAATTAGACTTTTTTACTTTTTTCTGAATTTTGTATTTTTCCACTCTGGAATATAGAGCGGACTGGTTAAAAAAATCAAATCCTATTTAGTATAATAATTGGATAATAGAACCTCTACCCTATCAACGGATAGAGAGAGAACAAAATCTGGATAAATACCAATTCCTATTACTGGTAAAAAGATACAAATTAAAAGAAAGAGTTCCCGTGGTCCAGAATCTACAAAATTTTTGTTTGGAACATGAAATAGCTTGTATCCATAGAACATCTGGCGTAACATAGATAATAAATAAATAGGAGTTAATATCATTCCTATTGCCATTACAAAAGTAATTAGCATTTTTGGCATTAACATAAATTTAGGACTAGTAATTAGTCCAAAAAATACTACTAATTCTGCAACAAAACCGCTCATTCCCGGCAAGGCAAGAGAAGCCATTGAAAAGCTACTAAACATGGTAAAAATTTTTGGCATTGGGATAGATATTCCCCCCAGTTCTTCGAGATAAACAAGACGCATTCTATCACAAGCCGTTCCCGCCAAGAAAAAAAGTGTAGCACCAATAAATCCATGAGATAATATTTGTAAAATAGCTCCATTTAGTCCAATGTTGGTTATGGAACCAATTCCTATAATTATGAAACCCATGTGAGATACGGAGGAGTAGGCTATTCTTTTTTTGAAATTTCGTTGACCAAGAGAAGTTGAAGCTGCATAGATTATTTGCACCGCTCCTATTATTACCAACCAGGGGGAAAATAGATAATGAGCATGCGGTAACAATTCCATATTGACCCGAATCAATCCGTATGCTCCCATCTTTAATAGAATTCCGGCTAAAAGCATACATGTACTGTAATGCGCTTCCCCATGGGTATCTGGTAACCACGTATGTAAAGGTATAATCGGCAATTTGACAGCATAAGCAATAAGGAAGCCAAAATACAGTAGTATTTCTAATGTTGTAGGGTATGATTGATTAATCAATCTTTCTAAATCTAATCCGGGTTCATTGGAACCATATAATCCCATACCCAGAACTCCAATTAAGAAAAAAATGGAACCGCCTGCAGTATACAAAATAAACTTGGTAGCTGAATACAGACGCCTCTTTCCCCCCCACATGGATAAAAGTAAGTAAACAGGAATTAATTCTAACTCCCACATGATAAAAAAAAGTAAAAGGTCTCGTGAAGAAAATAATCCTATTTGACCGCTATACATTGCTAGCATCAGGAAATAGAATAATTGCGAATTCCGAGTAACCGGCCAAGCCGCTAAAGTAGCTAAAGTAGTGATAAATCCTGTCAATAAAATAGATCCTAATGAAAGTCCATCGATTCCCAATCTCCAGTGGAAATCGAAAACATCTATCCATTTAGAATCCTCCTTTAATTGGATTAAGGGATCCTCCAATTGGAAATGATAACAGAATGCATAAGTCATTAGAAGGAATTCTAATAAACAAATAGCTATAGTATACCACCTAACGATTTTATTTCCTTTATGAGGTAAAAAGAAAATTAATGAACCTGCAAATATCGGCAAAACAACAAGTATTGTTAACCAAGGAAAATAACTCATGATAAAGTAATAAAGACAAGATACGTTTGGACCAGAAAAGCCCATGCTCGATTATTTCGAGCACAGGCTTCTTCGGTAAAGAGGAATCAGACGATTCAAGTGGAGTTTTTTGTAACGTATCAATAAGATAGAGCCATGCTGCGGGTTGTTTCAGGCCCTAAATAAACGCGGACACTTAAAAAATCCGTTGGGCAGGCAGATTCGCATCTCTTACAACCCACACAATCTTCGGTTCTCGGCGCGGAAGCAATTTGCTTGGCTTTACATCCATCCCAAGGTATCATTTCTAATACATCTGTTGGGCAAGCTCGTACACATTGAGTGCATCCTATACATGTATCATAAATTTTTACAGAATGTGACATTGGATCTCTAAATTTTCCTTTTCAACATAAAAATTTTCGATCTGGTAAAAATGAAATTAGTACTATATAAATTAGATGTATTATATACACCAGATGAAGCAGTGGTTTATCCAAACTTTAACAAATAATGCAATATATTTCGTAATCTGTTTGTGAGAAAGCGTGAAAAGAGCCAAGAGACTTGAATTTAAGGCTTCATAATTATACGAATTCTACATACTAATTCGAATTAGCCAATAAATTGGCTATCATCTTTTCAATATAAATTATTGCAATTTAAATATTGCAATATCAATGAATTGCAAAAATGCAATATTCAATAAGTAAAAAACAATACTCTGAAATAACCTACTCCAAAAAAGGATATTATTAAACACTAATAAGAAAATAAGATTCGATTTCTATTCATCTTAATGTTTCTTATTATTATATATGCGCCTTTGTTTAGAGGATTCTATGTCTAATTATTCAAAAAATTGGATTGATTGATACGAGTTGATTTCCTGTTACGATGGATGGAAGAAAGAATAGATAGTCCAATAGCTGCTTCAGCAGCCGCAAGGGCTATAACAAAAATTGCAAAAATGTCTCCTTTTAATTGGCGACTATCAAATAGATCAGAAAATGTTACGAGATTTAGATTAATTGAATTCAGTATAAGTTCAAGACATATTAGAGCTCTAACCATGTTTCGGCTTGTGATCAATCCATAGATACCAATCGAAAATAAATAGACACTCAAAAAAAGTACATGCTCAAACATCATTAACTAACTCCTTATCAATCTCGATTCATTTCAATATGAGGACAAGAATTGAACCGATTCAATTAATTAGAATAGAACAATTACACAACAAAAGAGAAAAGAAGGTATTTGTTGTGTTGGCAGTAGATGGGTTTTACTAAATCAAATTTGTGATTCTTTAGTTATTTATTTTATATTTAAAATTCTAAGAATTTTGACTCATTCTCAGTATTTCTTATTGTCGAGCCATAGTAATTGCACCTATTAAAGAAACTAGAAGAATTAGGGAAATGAGTTCAAACGGAAGATAAAAATCAGTTGCTAAATGAATCCCAATTTGTTGAACGTTATTTATGAGACCCTGTTCTACTATTTGGTTTGATCTTGTAGTCCAAAGAATTCCGTACCACGACGTATCTGGGATAGTAGTCATTAGTGAAAAAGGAATAGTTATACAAAGGAGTAAAGTAAACCCATCTCCAATCGTCCAATAATTCTTATCTTTAGACCACTCTGAGCCGTTTACAAACATTACAGCAAATATGATCAAGACATTTATGGCTCCCACATAAATAAGAAGTTGTGCGACAGCTACAAAGTAGGAATTTAATAAAAAATAGAATAAGGATATACAAACAAGAACTAATCCCAGCGAAAAGGCAGAATAAATTGGGTTGGTAAGTAATACTACTCCTAGACCTCCTAGTAGAAGAACAAATCCCCCAAATAGCACAAGAATCTCATGTATTGGTCCAGGTAAATCCATTATGGATAAGAAGAAATTTCTAGTATAAAATTTTTCATGAACTGACTAAAACTAAAAGATTCAAGGAAGGAAAAAGGTATTAGGATATTTTTTTGTATTTGTATATGCATATAAGTTGTTAAGCAGTAGTTATTCTTTTTTCGTTAGAGTTAGTAAAAAAGGATTTTTCTAATAAAAAAATCCTAATACCTAGTAATCAGTAATCGTTCTTGAATTACAAGATTTTTCTTCGTCTATTTTACTTTGAGGCGAATTCCTAATTGTTTGAATTGTGTAATCTCCCATTATGGAGATTGGTAACCGACTCAAAGCAATTTGATTGTAATTCAATTCATGACGATCATAAGTAGAAAGTTCATATTCTTCAGTCATTGATAAACAATTTGTGGGACAGTATTCAACACAGTTACCACAAAATATACAAACTCCGAAATCAATACTATAATTAAGCAATTGTTTTCTTTTAATATCCTTTTCAAATTTCCAATCCACAAGGGGTAGATCTATCGGGCATACGCGAACACATACTTCACAAGCAATGCATTTATCAAATTCAAAGTGTATTCGCCCCCGGAAACGCTCCGATGTAATTGATTTTTCATAAGGGTAGTGAATCGTTATAGGTAAACGATTTGTGTGGGATAAGGTAATTATTAAACCTTGACCAATGTATCTTGCGGCGCGTATTGTTTGTTGACCATAACTAATGAACCCAGTTAGCATAGGGAACATATTCTAAATCTATATATGAAAAAGGTATGTTTCTTTCTCTTGTTTGAGAGAACTTTTGTGTTGAAAATATTCTTACTGTTATTGTATTTTTATTTATAGTGAAACTAGTTGGGAAGAAGTTGTTAATAAGAGATTGCCCAGAGAAATAGGTAAAAGAAATTTCCATCCAAGATTTAATAACTGATCCATTCTCATCCTGGGTAAAGTCCATCTTATTGTGATAGAAATGAAGAGAAATAAATAAGCTTTAGTTAATGTAATAAAGATACCTATTACCATTTCCAAAATTCCAATTATTTTATTCATTTGGAAAAATCCAAAAAAGGATATATAGGGAATAGATAAATTCCACCCGCCTAAGTATAGAACAGTTACAAATAAAGAGGAAACTAATAAATTTAGGTAAGAAACAAGATAAAATAAACCATATTTAATACCAGAATATTCGGTTTGATAACCTGCTACTAATTCTTCTTCTGCTTCTGGTAAATCAAAGGGTAATCTTTCACATTCTGCTAAAGAAGAAATTAGAAAAACTAGAAAACCTATAGGCTGACGCCAAAGATTCCATCCAAAAAAACCATATTTGGACTGTGCTTCAACTATATCAACTGTACTTGAACTATTAGATAATCATAGTCGATGATAACATCACAGTTCCCACCGCTATTCCAAAACCGTACATGAAACCTTAGTTTCATACGGCTCCTCTATGATCAGAAAAAAGGAAAGGATTGTTTCGTTTCGGTATTATCCCCTGGGCATAGATAGAATTAGGTAAGATAAAATTGATTGGAAAGCCAAGCCCAAAATTAGACCAAAGCAATTACGTCTGCTAGAATAACAAAAAGGCGCTTCCGAATTGATCTCATCCTTTATATAATATAATAAAATTTTTCTTTGTTCGGTAATAACTTAATATTGGAATAAATCACTCATTATAGCAATTAATAAATGGAAAGAATTTGGCATTAGTTCATGAGGAATTCTGTATGAATAGGGATAAAGGAAGGAAAGAATAAATAAAGATCCTTTTTTGTATTGTATTCCATATCTTTTGTCCTATTCTTCTTTCCCCGGGAGGGGTATACTTAAAAAAAAAGAATAAAGGGTTAATTCGTTCTTGATAGCCATTTCCTTAACAAGTGAATGGGAACATACTCTAGACCGGAATCTGAAGAAAGTACTGCTTGATCATTTCCACCAATTTCAAGTCCTTATTATGATTCCTTTTATGAGGAAAAATGTCTAATGATTTAGATTCTCTCATTACTAATCCTGTATGTACTTTAGTGTTCCTAATCCCTCACTAACTTTTGATGGATTGCCTTATGGTTATAAGTTTCAATTATAGTAATAACTTAAAATATTCTAGTAATGGAATTCCATACCGCGAATCCTTTATTCTTGCCCGCTTCAAGATATGATGACTAATTAAACAATCTCAACCTTGGGGTAAAGAGTTTACACTGCTTATGTTTACTTGAACTTTTTTCTTGTACGTAGGAAATGAGATTTTGTATTTTTACTACAAATTAATAAGCAGTTTTGTTTCACTCATATAGCTATCGAGTTTAACTTACCAACCAACGCAAATACAGAATAAGCAAAGGAAGATAAGCATTCAATGTATTTTAGAGGAAAAAGATCCTATTTTAACGAATCACACGTAGAGATATTGCTAGTACACAAAAAGTTAATGGTATTTCATAACTAATAGATTGAGCAGCCGCTCGTAGACCGCCTGAAAAAGAATATTTATTATTTGAGCTATATCCTGCCATGAGAAGACCAATAGGAGCAATACTTGAAATTGCAATCCATAAAAAAACACCAATACTAAGATCAGCTAAAACAAAACGATATCCCAAAGGGATAACTAAAAAACTTAATAAAATGGATATGACTGCTATAGAGGGACCAATGCTAAATAAAGGAATCTCTCCTCGGGATGGGAGGATATCCTCTTTTAAAAGTAGTTTAGTTCCATCTGCTATAGCTTGAAGCAGTCCCAGGGGGCCAGCATATTCAGGACCAATACGTTGTTGTATCGATGCAGATATTTCTCTTTCTAACCACACAATTACGAGTACTTCTATTGTGATTCCCAGTAGGAGGGCCAAAATGGGTAGAATCCATATAAGTCCGTAGATTTCTTTTAATAATTCCGATTTCGAAAAAGAATTGATAGTTTCTACCTCTACCCTATCTATTATCATTTCAACGATCAACTTCCCCCATAATGATATCTATACTACCTAATATTGTCATGATATCAGCCAATTTCATTTTTTTAACTAGCTGAGGAAGAATTTGCAAATTAATAAAACCCGGTGGACGAATTTTCCATCTCCAGGGGAAAAGACTATCATCTCCTACCAGATAAATTCCTAATTCGCCTTTTGGAGCTTCTACTCTTACATAAAGCTCTTGCTTTGATAATTCAAAATTGGGCGAAGGTTTTTTACCAAGAAATCGATATTCAAAATCATTCCATTCAGGATTCTTTGCTTTCTTAAAGCGTCGGGCTTCTAAATTCTCATAAGGTCCTCCAGGAATTTTCTCTACAGCCTGTTGAATAATTTTTATGGATTCCCTCATTTCACCGACTCGTACTAAATAGCGAGCTAACGAATCTCCTTCTTTTTGCCATTGGACTTTCCAATCGAATTGATTGTAAGACTCATAAGTATCGATTTTACGAAGATCCCATTGTATTCCAGAAGCTCGTAACATGGGTCCTGATAAGCCCCAATTTACAGCTTCTTCTCCGCTAATAAAACCGACTCCTTCAACTCGTTCTAAAAAAATAGGATTCTGTGTAATAAGTTGTTGATATTCAACAACTCCTTGTAAAAAATAATCACAGAAATCTAAACATTTATCCATCCATCCATAAGGGAGATCGGCAGCTACCCCTCCGATGCGAAAGTAATTATGCATCATTCGCATACCTGTAGCAGCTTCAAATAGATCATATATCAATTCTCTCTCTCTAAAAATGTAGAAAAAAGGAGTCTGTGCCCCGAGATCCGCCATAAAAGGTCCAAGCCATAACAAATGAGAAGCTATACGGCTCAATTCTAACATAATTACTCTAATATAGCTGGCTCTTTGGGGTATTTGAATATTCTCCAAGAATTCTGGTGCATTTACCGTTATTGCTTCTGTAAACATAGTAGCTAAATAATCCCATCGTGTTACATAAGGCAAGTATTGTATAATACTTCTGTTTTCCGCAATTTTTTCCATTCCTCTGTGTAAATACCCTAATATGGGTTCACAATCAATAACATCTTCACCATCGAGAGTAACAATTAGTCGAAGAACACCATGCATTGATGGGTGTTGAGGACCCATATTGACTATCATGAGATCTTTTCTTTTAAGCGATAGACTCATATCCTTGTTCTTATTCTTTATTCCATGAAAATGGATTATTCCATGAATTCCTCAAAACGAGGCTCATCAAAATGCAAAATCTAAGACTACTATAAGACTACTAATAAAATAAGAAAAAAATTCGAACGATTAAATTACTTCTCCCGAATATCCAACTGACTGATTAATTTCTTATAACGTACTCTATTTTTCTTTGCCAAATAAGCCAGCAAACGTTGACGTTTTCCCAAAAGTCTTCGTAGACCTCTTTCCGATGAAAAATCTTTTTTGTGTAATTCTAAATGTGAAGCAAGTCTCCGTATCTTATTGGTGAAACTGAATACTTGAAATTCAACAGAACCCCTGTTTTCTTGTTTTTCTTCTTTAACCATAAATCAACAAATTTTTCTACCTCCTTTCTTTTTCATGTATTTTTCTGATCAGGAAAAATAAAAAATTATGTCAGTTATTTTTAAGTTATTCTAATCTCGTACACACAAAAATTTGCAATTATTCATCTACTGCTGGAATCTGGAATTTGGATTTATTTTATCGATGCAAATTGGATTTGGATAGAAGGGTACATTCTTTTATTTTAGATAGAAGAAACATTTCTTCTATCTAAAATAAAAGAATTTTGCTGATTTATTTATTGCTATATCCAATTTATAGAATTGATATACCATTTAATTGATATCATTTAGCAAAATGAAACACAGCATATGCATCCATCTTTGGGCTCGAGAATTTCACGGGATAGAGATATAGTATAAGAAATAGGCTATTTAAGTAACTCTAAATGAATTGTGGATACATCTGTATCCTTAACATACTGAAACGACTGCCATTATTCGTATCAAACCAATAGCGATTCATAAAAGCTAAATCTTGTAATCAATGGTGGGCCAATAATGAATTTTTTTGCATATGTATTAAGACGCTTGGTCTGATTT